TGAGATAATCAATAAGGATTGGGATATGCGCAAAAATCCAAGATTTCATCTTTTCGCCCGGAGCATTAAGAGTCTTTTTTTTGCTTGAAATTTTCTTTTTTATTTTTACTTTTTTTTATTTTATAAGTTCATTTTTTTTTGATAAGTTCATTGAAGAAGTTTTATTTGCTCAGTAAGTTACTCCCACCCCTTTTTTTGTTTGTCCACTACTTCTTATGAATCGAAACAAACGAGTTCCGATAGAACTGGAAAATCAAATAAATAGTAATCTTTGACGAACAGGATCAATAATCATTATTATTTCCACACAAGAAAAGGAATTTTCCACCCTTTTCTTGTGTGGAAGATTAGGAAGACGGGTAATCCCTCCTAGAATCATTTGTTCCTTTCATTTATCCGCGTGTATTCCCCTCCTACTTATGCCTATTATCTATTAGAATTCGATTCTATTAGGTACAAAAAAACTATTGATGCATTACATGGCATTTACAATCTGCCAATGGGAGGCCTAGCATAGTCACAACACTCCCATTTTGATTGAAAAAAAGAAGGGGGGATCAAGTAGTCTTCTTCACAATATACATACTATTGCTAGGAATGGGATACAAGCAATTTCCGGCATCTCGCAGAAAAACAGTATAAACAAAGCAAGCAAAACATTTTCCATGATTTTTTTGAATCATACATAATTGCATCGATCACAACAATTCGGCTCTTTTTACCAGCTTGATGAATCCGTGGATCTAGAAATTCATTTCGGACAATTGAACCTTCTCAAACTGTTTCTTTTTTAGAACCAAAAAGATTTGTGCCAGAATAACAGATGCCAAGAAGAACAACAAACCTTGGACACGTAATGGATCTTGAAGTACTATTTCTGCATCTCCCTGACCAAATCCACCCACATTGGGATTACTCGTTAATGGTTGATCAAGCTTGATAGATTCACCCTCTGAAACAAGAAGTTCTGGTCCTGGAGGTATAATATCAACCACTTGGTGTCCATCCGATGCGTCAGCTATGGTTATTTCATACCCCCCTTTTTCTTTACGTACTATTCTGCTTACTATACCTGCTGCTGTAGCATTATAGACTGTATTGTTACTCTTGTTCCCATCGGGATAAATCTGACCTCTTCCCCTGTTCCCACCTACATATATGGGATACTTTAAGAAGTGAACGTCTTTCTTAGTATCAGGGTCCGGGGAAAGAATGGGAAAGACGATTTCACTATATTTCTGACCAGGAACAGGACCTACCACAAGAATATTTCTTTTAGTGGGGCGATAACTCTGAAAAGACAGATTGCCTATCTTTTCTTTCATCTCGGGAGAAATACGATCGGGGGGAGCTAATTCGAATCCCTCGGGTAAAATAAGAACAGCCCCCACATTCAAAGCCCCCTTTTTCCCATTAGCAAGAACTTGTTTCAGTTGCATATCATAAGGGATTCTAACAACTGCTTCAAATACAGTATCAGGAAGCACAGCTTGTGGAACCTCAATATCCACGGGCTTATTAGCTAAATGGCAATTGGCGCATACAATACGCCCAGTTGCTTCTCGTGGATTTTCATAACCCTGCTGCGCAAAAATGGGATATGCATTTGAAATAGATGTCCGAGTTATGACATATATCATGATCGATACGGAAATGAATCGAGTCATCTGTTCCTTTACCCAAGAAAAGGTATTTCTATTTTGCATGGTCCAATTATTGATCCCGGAAATTTCTACAATAAATTAGGTAGGTAGCTAGTATAGTTCCCTATCCACGATTCTGCCATTGTACTGGAGGGGGAATCCCTTAGACGGGTAGAAGTATAAAGAGTGAGTCAGATTAAAAATGGTTTGTTTATGTACGAAGTAACATTCGGATTTGATTGATATCGGCAGATCAAATGAGTTCGTCATTCATTCATTGAATGATAAACCACTACAAGTGAAGGAGATACACGATTTAAATAATGGAAGATCCAATATTTCAAAATTGTATCTAGAATGACTGGAAAAGTGGAAACAAGACCAGATATAATTTGATTGTTATGAGCAAATCCAAAATCTTTGTAGACCGAACCAATCATTAGTTCCCAACCATGGGGCGAGTGGAATCCGATACATAAATCAGTTAATAAAAGAATAGAAAAAGCTTTTATTGTGTCGCTTAAGTTATAGAGGAATTCCTGAACCCAAGAATTAAGAATGACAAGTTCTTCATTACCCAGAATAGAATAACCACTTAGAATAGCAAAACAGATTATATTTGTCGAGAAATGCAAAATTATATGGATATGATCTTCATTGTGCATTTTGACCAATTGTATTGTTTCTTTGTGGATTCCTATACGAAGCTTTTGTATCTGTGTCTCCGGGTACTCCTTTATCATTTCGTCCAACAGGAATAGTTGTTCTAATTCTATGAATCTTTCTAGAACGTTCTTCTCTTGAATATCATTCAAAAAAGTTTCGGATTGCCTTGTATTCCACCAATTAGTAACTAAAGGTTCCAGACTTTTATTAAATGAGAGAGAGATCCACCAGGGCAAAAAGACTATAGATGCAAGATATGGGAGGGGAGTCAATGCTTTCTTTTTTGGCACTTTTAATCTGTTCTGTAAATTGTTAATGAAACTGCTTCATTCGCCGACTCTATCTGATCCGATATTTCTATGAAGCATGAGTTCTATAACAAGGTATGGAACCTATGGATCGGATCTATTCCTTCTTTTTTTTTTGAATTGTTTAGTCCTTGGATCTAGAAAGAATATAGAAATAGAATAAAGGTCCGTTTCGAATGAAGAAATAATCAAGTTCCCAGATATCTCAATTGGTCAAATTCGAACCAATTGTATCTTCATTTGTTCCTTTCGATGAATGCCCGAAAAACCACTTGAAGTAATGAATATTATTCGGATTTCGAGACGAAAGAACTCCCCCTGGATCAATCAATTATTTCGAAATGTTTCACTGGCTACCCACAGCCCAGGAATAATTGAGGGGATATTTCTGAAGAATATTGATGATGAAATCCGAAATGGGTGGCAAAACAAGAGAGAAATTGAATAGTTATGAGAGATCCAATTGTTTGGTCATCAAGGAGCAAAAGAAAGGATAAAAAAAAAAGAAACATCGATTGACGAAAGAGAGATAATTTACGAGATACGATCCATCTGTATCTAACGTATCAATTCAAAATATTGGTCCTAAAAAGATGAATTCTGTACTGTATTCCGAAATGTTCTGATATGTGTGATGAATACATACTTATTAGATTTGTTACTAGTATGAAAGAATTGAGTTTAGTTCCATATGTAAAAAAAAGAGTTTTGGTGGATAAAAATAGCTTCTTATTATGGTTGTTCCGTATTCGTCCGCCTGCTTTATTCTATGGGCCACAACACAACGGTATTACCAACGGAACGGGGGAAATAGAATCGAACATGTTTTGCTCGAATAAACGTTCCGAAGAAACTTCAGTTATATTAAAAAGGGGATTCCTGAGTTACTTCCCTCATGCGGAGAAAGCATTCATTCTTCAGTTCATTTCAAAATACTTCAATTGGTACGCGCAAGAAATAGGCCAATTCAGCAGCTTTTTGTTCAATTTCTCGTGGAGTAAAATTCTCATCGGTACGAGTCAAGGGAATGGCTCCCTGGCCTCTGATTTCCATATAAAGGACACGACGAGGATAAAGACCCTCTTTAACTTCCATTCTGATTGACTGGATATCTCTCATAAGGAATCGAAGGAAGATGCGACGATTTATTCCAGGAAATCCCCAACGAAAAATACACACTATTCCTTCTTTTCTATCAAAAAGATCATAACCACTACCTACATTCCACGAAATTGTGCACCACAAATAGGAACTAATGAACAGACCAGCGATCCCGTAGAAAGACATCACGATTCCTTGGGGAAAAAAAAGGATTTCCTGAGAGGGAAATACGGATATCAGATTCCTACCAAGATAACTGGAAGTTCCAACCAATAAGAATCCTAGTGAACCTAAAAAAAGGATACAGGCCCAGCAGAAATTACTTGTTTTTCGAGACCCCGTTATAAGTTCTATCCATATACGTTCGGATTGCCAGTTCATACTCGATCCAGTTGCATTCTATTGGAATTGAGAGAATAGAATAAGCCAAATGAATTTGACTTTACTTTTTTTTTGTTTTGATCCCGAAGTAACTCTCATCAACTAGCACTATTATGATGTAAACCATTAGGAGTAATTCATCGAATTGGTTAGATATAAAATAATAACATCCCCTTCATATGATCCCACTATGTATATCTACATACATATAGATACATTGACTTTCTATTTCAGATATTCGCTGATCTATTTGAAAACAAAAACAGCTATACCCACATACAATATACATGCATTTATCCATATATCATGGATCTGCATGCATAACAATAACAGCTTTTTGATTTGTGCTCGGAGGGAGTCACATGTCGTACCGTACCCTATTCCACTAAAAGATATCTGTATTATGATCCAAGTCCAAGTGTTAAAATAAATTGATGAGATTTGATCCCATCGGATCTAAACAATCTTGTTTTTTTGAACATGAAGAGATAAAGAAGCCATTGCAATTGCCGGAAATACTAGGCCCACTAAAGGCACAAAAATAGAGGGTAAATTGAAATCTGTCATAGAATAGGTGCCTCGATTTAATATTTGTACTTATTAGAAATTTGTACTTGTTAGAAATATATCTTATGATAAGTATATTTATTATAAGTATATAATAAGTGCAAGGAATGTAGAACTAAATAAGTGTACCTATTCATCTTTCTACACAAAATATATGTATGATAATCCGCTTTTTTATTCTTGTTCTCCCGTCCTTATCTTATAATAAAGAGTTTCTTACGAGTTCCCTAAGGATTCGTTAGAATACGATCCAACAGGGATTCATAGTAAAAAAAAAGGAGGTTCTCGGGAGATATAGATATAGAAATATGCAACATTTCTATTATAGATTTTC